CCAGCAGAACTGTATAATCATTGGTTTTATACCAATGAACAAAAACGAAACAACCTCATCAACGAACTTATCAATCGAATTGAAGCTCTAGACAAGGGGTCTCTTGCTATGGATGTACTCGAAAAAAGAACTAGATTGTGCAATGATGAGACTGAACAAGAATGCTTACCTAAAATATATGATCCTCTTTTGAATGGACCCCATCGTGGAACAATCAAAGAATTGTATTCAGGTTCAAACATGAACGAGTATTTAATAAACTCGATAGAAGATTCTATCGAAACTCTTTGGATAAACAAACTTCATGATATCGCTCTTCCTACTGCCCTTACTACTGATTACCGAGAATTTGAAGAAAAAATCAAAAACACTTTTGATTTAAATTTAAAATTGTAAATTAAAAATACAGTAAATTACTATAAAAATAAATACATAAAATAAGTAAAAGAAGAGATAAGAAGAGATTCGTCCTCCGCCTACATATTTAATAATTTCTGCTACAAATAAATTTATAATAGCAACAGCATTCGTAATTCCATCAATTACTTGTTTATCAAAAAAATAACTTAGTTCTGCCAGCCCTCTTATACCTGTAGTTAAGGTTTTTGTATAAATAGCGTCTATGTAACCACGATTATATGACCAATTATATATAAAATTTAGTATTTTGTCCCAAATAATTCTCCTAGGACCCATTTGAACGGATAAATTTATTAAGTTCAAATTATTAAAATTGGAATAAGCAGGCCCATAGAAAAGAAACGCTATAAATATTCCGAAATATGCTATACTGACTGAAAAAATAGCATTTATCACAAATTCATCCCAATCAAAATCATAATTTGAATGTAAAAAGTTTATTGATGGAGTTAACCATCTGGATAATATATCTAAATGAATTATTCCTTGACCAAAAGGAATTCCTATGGATCCAACGAACAAAGTAACTAAGACCAATATAAGAAGTGGTAATAACATAGTATTGTCCGATTCATAAGGATATGTGGAAATTTTTTTATTGGAAAAATTTTTTATAGTAATAAGAGGCCCCATCATATTGGTTACTACATTACCAACAATAGGATATACTTTTTTCGAAAAAACAGAAATTCTTTGATTATGATTCATTGTTGATAAAATCAAATTATTTTTTTTAACTTTTTGTCCTTTTTTTCCCCAGATAGATATTGAATGGAACACATTATTTTTTTTTCCGCTGTAATTTTTACAATTACTATTTAAATGACCTTCAAAAGTAAGTAAATACATCCGAAACATATAAAATGCAGTTAATCCTGCTGTGAAACAAGCTATTATTGCAAAAATGGGTGAATACAACCAACTATCATTAAGAATTTCATCTTTGGACCAAAAACAAGCAAGAGGTGGAATACCACAAAGAGAAAGCGTGCCTAAAAAAAATGAAATTTTTGTAATTGGGACATATTTTTTTAAACCACCCATAAGAACCATATTCTGGCTTTTATCTGGGGAATACCCAACAATAGTTTCCATTGAATGAATAATGGAGCCAGATCCTAAAAACAATAATGCTTTCGAATAGGCATGAGTGATCAAATGAAATAAAGCAGTTCGATAAGATCCCATACCTAAAGCTAACATAATATAGCCCAATTGCGACATTGTAGAATAGGCTAGACTTCTTTTAATGTCTCTTTGAGCAAGAGCTAAAGTAGCTCCTAATAGTATTGTTATTATACCTACCAAAGAAATTATATTCAGTATGTAAGGTATGACTGTAAAAAGAGGAAAAAGTCGAGCTACAAGAAAAATTCCTGCTGCTACCATAGTAGCAGCATGTATAAGAGCCGAAATAGGAGTAGGGCCTTCCATAGCATCAGGTAACCATACATGAAGAGGGAATTGCGCAGACTTGGCAACCGAACCTACAAATAATAGGGAAGCACACAAAGTAAGAAATAACGAATTGTCCCCATTATTATCAATCAAATTATTGGCTAGTTCAAACAAATCCCGAAATTCAAAACTCCCCGTTATCCAATAAAGACCTAAGATTCCTAAAAATAAAAAAAAATCCCCTACACGATTAGTTACAAACGCTTTTTGACAAGCAGTTGCGGCAAGGGGTCGTGTGAACCAAAAACCTATTAATAGATACGAACACATTCCAACTAATTCCCAAAAAATATAAATTTGTATCAAATTTGAACTAGTAACTAATCCCAGCATCGAAGCGTTAAAAAAACTAATATAAGCAAAAAATGTCAAATAGCCTTGATCATGAGACATATAATTGTCACTATAAATAAGAACCATTATTCCAACAGTAGTTATTAATATTAACATAATGGAAGTAAGCGGATCTATTAAGTGGCCTAAATCTAAAGAAAAATCATTATTTAGGGTCCAAGACCATACATATTGGTAGGATGGACTGCCATTTATTTGCTGAATAGACAGATTGGCGGAAAAAATCATAACGATACTTAGTAATAAAACACTAAGAAAAGCCCATATACGACGAATATTTTTTGTTGCCGCCGGGAAAAGAAAAAGGCCTACCCCTATTGCTATAGGAACCGGAAGGGGGACGAAAGGTATGATCCACGCATATTGATACGTATATTCCATAAAAAATAAACCTTTTTTTTATTGTTAAATTGTTTCCGATTCACCAACTCTTTTATATTATATTTAGAACAGAGCAAAAAAAAGATAAGAAAGACTTTAATATAATAGAATAATTAATATAGAAATAGAATTCTGATGATTTCCAAATAGTCAAATAAAAACGACTGATCCATTTAAAGTTATTCTTTTTTTTTTTAATTAAAGATTAAGATATATGAACATGGAGAATATAATATTTTCAATCATTTCATTATTACAATAATTTAGTTTATATACATAAAACAAGTCCAAAAATTAAAAAAAGTCCAAAAATTATGAAAAAAAAAGTACTTGATTCCGAGTATCCTATGATCCACCAATAACTCAACCCGATAAACAAAAAAACAAGGAGATTATTTTCTTATTTTCGTTAATTGATTCGGAATTCAGAATTCGGAATCATTAATCGGTTGTGAACTAGTCCGTTGGGAAACTGAGTGAGTTGCTTATATTTCTTTCAATAAAGCAACTTAAACTTATACTTGTGATTAATTTTATTGATGTTCGTCGATTTGTTACTCATCACTTCAGTTTGCACAGAGCTGCAATAATAATTTTAATTTCTGGTTCAAATCGTTTAATAAATTTTTTACTAATGGATACTCATTTTTTCTAATTTGAATTAGATTAGATATACTTTCTTGATCCTCGATCAATTACAATTAATAGAAAGAGTTTTACAGTCTAGTTTTCTTAAATTAGGTAAGGGTTCTTAAACTTTTCGATTTCTTTTTTGAAATTACATGAAATGCAACATGGCAAAAATAGACAATTGAAACTCTTTTTGATTCTTTTTTACCAATGGAAAGCAACTCGATTTCTATAGCCATGAATACCATGTATATATATAAATATCTTCATTCGAATATAGTTATATATATATATAATACTAGTCAGTATAAATAATTCTTTCTTCAAAATATTGTATGTAAATTTTAGTAATAAAAAAATTATATATTTTTTTGAACAATAAATGTCTTCCACATTTAACTATAAAATGAATAACCTCTGCATTTTGGAATGGCGGTTCAAAAAAAGCGTATTTCTATGTCCAAAAAGCATATTCGTCAAAATTTTTGGAAAAATAAAGTGTATTGGGCAGGAATAAAAGCTTTTTCTTTAACAAAATCCCCGGGAATTCTAAAAGCTTTTTTGTACAACAAACAAGTAATATATTATATAATAAAGACTTGGAAAAGTCTTGAAATAATCTTAATATGAACCAACGAATTCGATAATTTATAAGATAAGAAATTACCATTAATATGGTAAACTTAATGAGATGCAATTTTCTATTGTCGTATGTTGTAGGATAACATTTTTGTGTCTACTAGACAAAGGCTCAAAAATTAGGCACAATATATCATTTTTCTCTTTACAAAGTTTTCTCTTTCTCGTTAGTGGGTTTTTGTGGGATGGGGATTGTTATTTTCCCCATCGATTCACTTTTCACAAAAATGATATTTTTCTTTTCATTTTAAAAGGCTTATTGGGTTCTGGATGCCGAATATATATTCTATGTTTTAACTTAACTTTAACTATAGAATACATTAAGATACCTATCCATAAAGCACAATATGCATTCCATAATGAAAAATCGTTTTAGAAATATTGAAGACAAATTTTCACTGGTATATCTACAGCCTACTAATTGGTTTGACTAATACTTAATTAGTTTGATAAATAGTACCACGAATTATGGGTACAATTTAAATCCTAGCAATTGGCAATTTATAGTTAATCCAGTTTTCAACCTATCCAACAAACATTTTAAACCTCCTTACAATTCTAAAATTTTTAAAGAACTTAAACCACACGAAAAACCATTCAGTGCGGTTTTAAAACTAACAACAATAGCCCCACCTCACACTACAATTAAGTAAGGTAATGATTATTGAACGTTTAAATAGTAATTTAAAGGATATTTTGAATCTTTCGGCAAAATAAATATTGCATTGAATTTACTCCTCCAATCTCGACGATTAAAAATGAATGGGCTATTATGATTTCGAGCAAGCCGCTATGGTGAAATCGGTAGACACGCTGCTCTTAGGAAGCAGTGCTAGAGCATCTCGGTTCGAGTCCGAGTAGCGGCATATTTCTAAAAAAGAAATACTAGTAAAATAAATACTATTATAATTCCTATAATGGATAGAATATAATTTAAGATCTCCATTCCATTCTTGGAGGATATCCTTTTTAGGATTTTTTATGATATTTTTTACTTTAGAACATATATTAACTCACATTTCCGTGTCGATTGTTTCAATCGTACTGACGATTTATTTGATTAACTTATTAGTCCACGAAATCGTAGGATTATATGATTCGTCGGAAAAAGGAATGGTAGCCGCTTTTTTATGTATAACAGGATTATTAGTTATTCGTTGGATTTATTCGGGGCATTTACCCTTAAGTAATTTATATGAATCATTAATGTTCCTTTCATGGAGTTTATCCATTATTCATATGCTTCCTTTTTTTAGAAAACAAAAAAATCTTCTAAGTGCAATAACTGCACCCAGTGCTATTTTGACTCAAGGATTTGCCACCTCAGGTCTTTTAACTGAAATGCATCAATCCACAATATTAGTACCTGCTCTACAATCACAGTGGTTAATGATGCACGTAAGTATGATGGTATTGAGCTATGCATCTCTTCTCTGCGGATCATTATTATCAGTAGCTCTTCTAGCCATTACATTTCGAAAAAATAAAAAAAAAATGTTAAAATGTAAAAACAACCATTTTAGGTCATTTTCATTTGGAAAAATTCAATACGTGAATGAAATAAGCCATGTTTTACAAAACAATTGTTTTATTTCGTTTAGAAATTATCACAGGCATCAATTAATTCAGCAATTGGATTGTTGGAGTTCTCGTGTCATTAGTCTCGGTTTTCTATTTTTAACCATAGGTATTCTTTCGGGAGCAGTATGGGCTAATGAAGCGTGGGGATCCTACTGGAATTGGGACCCAAAAGAAACTTGGGCATTTATTACTTGGACAATATTCGCAATTTATTTACATACTAGAACAAATGAAAATTTGCAAGGCTCAAATTCTGCAATTGTGGCTTCTATAGGATTTTTTATAATTTGGATATGCTATTTTGGAGTAAATCTATTAGGAATAGGGCTGCATAGTTATGGTTCATTCGCATTAACATTTAATTGAAAAAAAAAAGCAGTTACGAATAGAATATCAAATACATAATAGGAATAGCATAAGCATAGATAACGAAAGTTTGTACGAGTTTTTGAAAATCATTTGAATCAAGTCAAATGATTTTCAAAAACTACAAAAATATTTGATTACAATTTAAGTTTATTTTAATTTTATTTTATTAAGTTTAAGTTTTTAAGTTAAAGTAAATTCATTTTTTTAACTTTTTTTAACTTTTTTATTATAAAATTATAAAATAAAAACTAACTATCTATAAAAATAATTAGATATAATAGTTTCTACCTTGTCAATTGATAGTGAGAGAACGAAATCCGGATAAATACCAATACCTATTACGGGTAGAAAAATACAGATTGAAAGAAATAGTTCTCGCGGCCCAGAATCTAAAAAATGAGAATTTTGAGAATTAAATTGCTTATATCCATAGAACATCTGACGTAACATAGATAATGAATAAATAGGAGTTAATATCATTCCAATTGCCGTTACAAAAGTTATTAGTATTTTTGGCATTAAAAGAAATTTTTTGCTCATAATTAATCCAAAAAATACTACAAATTCTGCAACAAAACCACTCATTCCAGGCAATGCAAGAGAAGCCAGCGAAAAGCTACTGAACATTGTAAATATTTTTGGCATTGGGATAGTTATTCCCCCCATTTCATCGAGATAAACAAGACGTGTTCTATCGTAACTCGTTCCTGCCAAGAAAAAAAGTGCAGCACCGATAAATCCATGAGAGATCATTTGTAAAAGGGCCCCGTTGAGTCCTGTATCAGTTATGGAACTAATTCCTATAATTATGAAACCCATATGAGATACAGAGGAATAGGCAATTCTCTTTTTTAAATTACGCTGACCCGGAGATGCTGAAGCTGCATAGATTATTTGAATTGCACCTACTATCATCAACCAGGGAGAAAATATAGAATGAGCATGGGGTAATAATTCCATATTGATACGAACCAATCCATATGCTCCCATTTTTAATAAGATTCCAGCTAAAAGCATACATGTACTGTAATGGGCTTCCCCATGGGTATCTGGTAACCATGTATGTAGAGGTATAATCGGTAATTTGATAGCATAAGCAATAAGAAATCCAAAATAGAATAGTATTTCCAATGCCACAGGATACGGCTGATTGGCTGATGTTTCAAAATTTAATGTTGGTTCATTGGAACCATATAAACCCATACCTAGAACTCCCATTAAGAGAAAAATGGAACCCCCCGCGGTGTACAAAATAAACTTTGTAGCTGAGTACAAACGTTTCTTCCCTCCCCACATGGATAAAAGTAGGTAGACAGGAATTAATTCTAATTCCCACATGATAAAAAAAAGTAAAAGATCTCGAGAAGAAAATAATCCTATTTGGCCGCTGTACATTGCTAACATAAGGAAATGGAACAATTTTGAATCTCGAGTAACTGGCCAAGCCGCTAAAGTAGCTAAAGTAGTGATGAATCCCGTGAGTAAAATGGGTCCTATGGAAAGCCCATCAATTCCCAGTCTCCAATGAAAATCAAAAAAATTTATCCATTTATAATCTTGCTCCAATTGGATTAATGGATCATCCAATTGGAAATGATAACAGAATACATAGGCCATTAGAAGTAGTTCTAATAGGCATATACAAATAGTATACCACCTAATAACCTTATTTCCTCTATGAGGGAAAAAGAAAATGAAAGTACCCGCGAATATCGGCAAAACAACAATTATAGTTAACCAAGGAAAATCATTCGTGGTAAAAACAAGATACACTTACTTTGACTTTGACCCTAAAACCCGTACTCGAGAAAAGAAAAAATTATTAGTTTGATTATTATATATATTTCTTTTCTCGAGTACGGGTTTTGTCAGTAAAGATAAAAAATGATGGATTCAAGTGGAATTTTCTCGAACGTATCAATAACCTAGACCCATGCTACGAGTTGTCTCGTGCCATAAATAAACCCGGACACTCAAAAAATCGGTTGGGCAAGCGGATTCACACCTTTTACAACCTACACAGTCTTCTGTTCTTGGAGCAGAAGCAATTTGTTTAGCTTTACACCCGTCCCAGGGTATCATCTCTAATACATCTGTGGGGCAAGCTCGTACACATTGAGTACACCCTATACATGTATCATAAATCTTTACTGAATGTGACATTGGATCTATAATTTTTTTTTAACATCATAAAATTTCGATCTAGTAAAGTAGTAAATGAATTATATATTGTAGACACCAGATGAATCAATGATTTAGTAGATTTACCAGAATCAATCTACTTCTGGATCTGCTCATGAAAGAAGGCCAAGATACTTTGATTTATTACATTTTATCAAATAGCACTATATGCTGCACATACCCATTTTTTTATTGGCAGATACTCTATATTTTTTTTTATAAACCCTATTTATTCAACAAATTCGATTGATTGATACGAGTTGATTTTCTGTTACGATGAATTGATGAAACAATAGCTAATCCAATAGCTGCTTCAGCAGCTGCAATTGCTATAACAAAAATCGAGAAAATGTCTCCTTTTAATTGGCGACTATCAAATAAATCCGAAAATGTTACGAAATTTATATTAACTGCATTCAGTATAAGCTCAAGACACATAAGCGCTCGAACCATATTTCGACTTGTAATCAATCCATAGATACCGATGCATAATAAATAGGCACTCAAAACAAGTACATGTTCGAGCATCATTGAACAACTCCTCATCAATCTCGATTCATTTCAATATGAACAACAATTTAACCGATTCAATTGACTAAAATAGAATTTAACAAAGTACGCAAAAAGGTATTGGTAATAGAAAATAGATATAAATATAGAAAAATTCCGTTTTTTTTTTTCTTTTTTTTATACTTTATCTTTATATATTTATACATGAACAATAAAAAAATATTTTATTTAAAGAAGATAAAGAACAAGTCTATATTAATTTAATTAAATGAATATAATTTTATATTATATAATTTCGAAATATTTAGTACTGACGAGCCATAGCAATTGCACCGATCAAGGCAACTAAAAGAATTATCGAAATAAGTTCAAATGGAAGAAAAAAATCTGTTGATAAATGAATCCCAATTTGTTGACCATTATTTATCAAGTCCTGCTCTATAATCTGGTTTGACCTTGTAGTCCAAATAATACCGTACCATGACGTATCTGGGATAGTAGTAATTAATGAAAAAAAAATACTTGTACAAACCAGTGAAGTGACTCCATCTCCAACAGTCCAAAGATAGAAATCTTTGTAATATTCTGAACCATTCATAAACATCACGGCAAATACAATTAATACATTTATTGCTCCCACATAAATAAGGAGCTGTGCAGCAGCTACAAAATGGGAGTTCGATGGAATATGGAATAAGGATGTACAAACAAGAACCAATCCCAACGAAAAGGCAGAAAAAATTGGATTGGTAAGTAATACCACTCCTAGACTTCCCACTATAAGACCCAATCCCAAAAAAACTAAAAGAAAATCATGTATTGGTCCAGGCAAATCCATTCTATGTAAAATAAAAGATAAATTAAGTAGAAATTTTTCATGACCTTATTGAACAAACAAAAAAAAAGAAGAGGTTACCTATTTTTTGATACCCTTCTAATTGAATTAGATCAATATAGGGTCGTGTGTGGGTTGATGTAGATATGTTTATTTATTATATGAATGATTGAATACCATTTGTTTATCTGAAAGTTTCGTTCAAAATTGCATTTCAAAAATTTCTCGATTCAATTATTTAAATTATTTAGAGTATAGAATAATTATTCTATTTTCTTTTTTTATTTATATATTATAATCACAGATATGATATTTATATATATATACTGTATGTAATGTAGTATTTTAATATACAGAGAATAGATAACTATATTTTTATGAATATATGAAAATCATTACTCTCAACCCCTTTAGGATTTTTAGTTATTGTCTAAGCAAAATAAAATGAAGGAAGCTTCGCTACTTTCAATCAAAACGGAATCTTAGTAATTGGTAATTGTTCTTGAATCAAGTGGTTTATCCGTGCCTTTTTTGATTTGAGTCGAATTCCTAATTGTTCGAATTGTGGAATCTCCAATTACTGACATTGGCAACCGACCCAAAGCAATTTGATTATAATTCAACTCGTGACGATCATAAGTA